AACTAATTAAAAATTTTAATTTAACTGAATTTTTAATAGATTAATTTTTAAATAAATTAAATAAGTAAATTAAAATCATAATTTAATTTAAATAAATAATTTCTAATAATAAAATTTTCTTTATACAATTATAATTAATTATTAATTTTAATAATCAAAAATTGGTAATTACTCATATATAAATACTTATTTAATAAATTGATAAAATATTACCCCTATTAATATTTACTCTTTATTTTATTAAATAAATAAAAATAAATAAATAAATTAATTAAAGTTATTAATAATAAAAATTAGTAATTATTTATTTACTAATAAATATTTTTTAATTTATTAAGATAATTATAAATTGGTAAATACTCATACAATAAAAATTTAGTTATCCCCTAATAACTTTTATATATATATATAATAAATTCATTATATAAAATATTCATAATTTAATTTTAATATATATAAATTAAATTAGTAAATAAATTTTAACATAAATATATATGAATATATTAAAAAAAACTCCATAAATTAAAAAGGATCTATTTTTTTTTTTTTTTTTTTTTTAAAAATATTATAATATAAAACATTTTCTAAATTTATACCTCTCAAATTTTATATTGAGGCGTGCAAAATCTGAATTTTAGTCTATATACCAATATAGATTAATAGATATCTATTAATATATAAATATTTAATTAATTAATAGATATCTATTAATTTAGATCAAAAAAAAATTTAAATTCAATTAAGAATATCACTAATTAAATCTTTATTAATAAGTATTTATCTAATTATTATGTTGAAATTGATTTATTAAAAAAAATAATTTATTAATGTATGGGATAGTTATTTATATTAATTATATAAATAATTTATTAATTATTATATATTTATATGTTTATTCATATTTTAATATATATATAAATATATGAATAAATATATATAAATATATATATATATATATATATGCAAAAATTAATTATTTACATATAAAAAAATTTTTATAAAAATCATAACTACTAAATTTTATTATGTAAATAAATTATAATAATAAAAAAAAAATATTTCTTTTTCAAAAATTTTAGTATAAAGAAAAAAAAAAAAAAAAAAAAACATGAGAAACCTACTTTTAATGAATTGCCTGATAAAAAGGATTACCTTGATAGGGTAAATCATGTAATAATATTACATTCATTATATTTAATAGAATTAAACTATTTCTAAAAGTATCAAAAACTTTTGTGCATCATACACCAAAATATAATTATAAAAAGATAAGCTAATTAAGCTACTGGGCTCATACCCCATTTATAAAGGTTCTAATCCTTTTCTTTTTAATTTTTAATAATTCATCAAAAATTATATTTTTCGGAATTTTAATAATAGGAACATTAATTTCTATTTCTGCTAATTCATGGTTAGGTGCTTGAATAGGGTTAGAAATTAATTTATTAGCTTTTATCCCCCTAATAAGAGATGATAAATTAATATCAACAGAAGCCTCATTAAAGTATTTCTTAACTCAAGCATTAGCATCTTCAGTATTTCTATTCGCAGTGATTCTGTTTTTACTAAATTCAAGTAAAACAAATTCAAATTATTTTATAGAAATAATAATCTTTTCTTCTCTTCTTTTAAAAAGAGGTTCTGCTCCATTTCATTTTTGATTCCCTAATGTAATAGAAGGACTTTCATGAACAAATGCATTAATTTTAATGACTTGACAAAAAATTGCACCTTTAATATTAATTTCTTATATTATTTTTAAGCCATTAATTATTACAAGTATTATTCTTTCAAGATTAATTGGTGCTTTAGGTGGATTGAATCAAACTTCTTTACGTAAATTAATAGCTTATTCTTCTATCAATCATTTAGGATGAATATTAGCAGCAATATATAATAGAAATTTATTATGAATAACATATTTTTTATTTTATTCATTTCTTTCATTTGCTATAATCTTTATATTCAATATATTTAAAACTTCTCATATTAACCAATTATTTTCATTATTTTTTCATTCAAAGGTTATAAAATTTTTTTTATTTTTTAATTTATTATCATTAGGAGGATTACCTCCATTTTTAGGATTTTTCCCTAAATGAATTGTTATTCAATCTTTAACTATTAATAATCAATTATTTTTATTAACATTTATAGTATTAATAACATTAATTACTTTATATTTTTATATACGATTATCATATAGAGCTTTTATATTAAATTATTATGAAAATAATTGATTAAACTATTCTATATTCAAATCTAGTTATATGAAAATTTTTATAACTTTTTCATTTATTTCAATTTTTGGGTTATTCCTAATTTCTTCTTTATATTTTTTATTTTAAAGGCTTTAAGTTAAATAAACTAATAGCYTTCAAAGCTATAAATATAAGAATAATCTTTTAAGCCTTAGTAAATTATTTACTCCTTTAGAATTGCAGTCTAATGTCATTATTGACTATAAGGCCAATGATTAAAGAGAAATAATTCTCATAAATAGATTTACAGTCTATTGCCTAAACTTCAGCCATTTAATCGCAACAATGGTTATTTTCAACTAATCATAAAGATATTGGAACTTTATATTTTATTTTTGGAGCTTGATCCGGAATAATTGGAACTTCTTTAAGAATTCTAATTCGAGCTGARTTAGGACATCCTKGAGCTTTAATTGGAGATGATCAAATTTATAATGTAATTGTTACAGCTCATGCTTTTATTATAATTTTTTTTATAGTAATGCCAATTATAATTGGAGGATTTGGAAATTGATTAGTTCCATTAATACTAGGAGCTCCAGATATAGCATTCCCTCGAATAAATAATATAAGTTTTTGACTTTTACCTCCTGCATTAACTTTATTATTAGTTAGTAGTATAGTAGARAACGGAGCTGGAACAGGATGAACAGTTTACCCTCCTCTATCTTCTAATATTGCTCATGGAGGAGCTTCTGTTGATTTAGCTATTTTCTCTCTTCATTTAGCAGGAATTTCTTCAATTTTAGGAGCTGTAAATTTTATTACTACAGTTATTAATATACGATCAACAGGAATTACTTTTGATCGAATACCTTTATTTGTTTGATCAGTAGTAATTACAGCTTTATTACTTTTATTATCATTACCAGTATTAGCAGGAGCTATTACAATACTTTTAACAGACCGAAATCTTAATACATCATTCTTTGACCCTGCAGGAGGAGGAGATCCAATTTTATACCAACATTTATTTTGATTCTTTGGACACCCTGAAGTTTATATTTTAATTTTACCTGGATTTGGAATAATTTCTCATATTATTAGTCAAGAATCAGGTAAAAAGGAAACATTCGGTTCATTAGGGATGATTTATGCCATATTAGCTATTGGATTATTAGGATTTATTGTTTGAGCTCATCATATATTTACAGTAGGAATAGACGTTGATACACGAGCTTACTTTACTTCAGCTACTATAATTATTGCTGTACCAACTGGAATTAAGATTTTTAGTTGATTAGCAACTCTTTATGGAACTCAATTAAACTATTCCCCTGCTACTTTATGAGCTTTAGGATTTGTATTTTTATTCACTGTAGGAGGTTTAACTGGAGTTGTTTTAGCTAACTCTTCAGTTGATATTATTTTACATGATACATACTATGTAGTAGCTCACTTCCATTATGTTTTATCAATGGGAGCTGTATTTGCTATTATAGCAGGATTTGTTCACTGATATCCTTTATTTACAGGATTAACTTTAAATACTAAGATATTAAAAAGTCAATTTGCTATTATATTTATTGGGGTAAATTTAACATTCTTCCCTCAACATTTCTTAGGATTAGCAGGAATACCACGACGATATTCAGACTACCCAGATGCTTACACAACTTGAAATGTAATTTCTACAATTGGGTCAACAATTTCTTTATTAGGAATTTTATTCTTCTTCTTTATTATTTGAGAAAGTCTTGTATCTCAACGTCAAGTTTTATTCCCTGTTCAATTAAATTCATCAATTGAATGATTACAAAATACTCCACCAGCTGAACATAGTTATTCTGAATTGCCTTTATTAACTAATTTCTAATATGGCAGATTAGTGCAATGGATTTAAGCTCCATATATAAAGTATTTTACTTTTATTAGAATAATAAATGTCAACATGAGCAAATTTAGGTTCACAAGATAGTTCTTCTCCTTTAATAGAACAATTAATCTTTTTCCATGATCACGCACTTTTAATTTTAGTAATAATTACTGTACTTGTAGGATACTTAATGTTTATATTATTTTTTAACAAATATGTAAATCGATATTTATTACACGGACAAACTATTGAAATTATTTGAACAATTTTACCTGCAATTATTTTATTATTTATTGCTTTCCCTTCTCTTCGACTTTTATATTTACTTGATGAAATTAATGAACCTTCAATTACTTTAAAGGCAATTGGTCATCAGTGATATTGAAGTTATGAATATTCAGATTTTGCAAATATTGAATTTGATTCATATATAATTCCTACTAACGAATTATCAATTGATAGCTTTCGTTTATTAGATGTAGATAATCGAGTAGTTTTACCAATAAATTCTCAAGTTCGAATTTTAGTAACTGCCGCTGATGTAATTCATTCTTGAACTATCCCAGCACTAGGAGTAAAGGTAGATGGAACTCCTGGTCGACTAAATCAAACAAATTTTTTAATTAACCGACCAGGTTTATTTTACGGACAATGTTCAGAAATTTGTGGAGCTAATCATAGTTTTATACCAATTGTAATTGAAAGAATTCCAGTAAATTACTTTATTAAGTGAATTTCTAATAATATAAATTCTTCATTAGATGACTGAAAGCAAGTACTGGTCTCTTAAACCATTTTATAGTAAATTAGCACTTACTTCTAATGAAAAAATTAGTTAAATATATAACATTAGTTTGTCAAACTAAAATTATCAATTTATTGATATTTTTTAATTCCTCAAATAGCACCTATTGGTTGATTAAGCTTATTTATTATTTTTTCAATTGCTTTTGTAATTTTTAATGTAATAAATTACTATTCATTTATTCCTTCTATACCTAAATCAAATTTAATTAATAAAACACAATCTACAAATTCATTAAATTGAAAATGATAACAAATTTATTCTCAGTATTTGACCCTTCTTCTAGTATTTTTAATTTATCATTAAATTGATTAAGAACATTTTTAGGAATTTTAATAATTCCTTCTAGATATTGATTAATACCTTCTCGTTACCATATTTTTTGAAATAATATTTTACTAACTCTTCATAAAGAATTCAAAACTCTTTTAGGACCTATAGGAGCTAATGGATCAACTTTTATTTTCGTTTCATTATTTTCTATAATTCTTTTTAATAATTTTATGGGATTATTCCCTTACATTTTTACAAGTACAAGTCATTTAACTTTAACTCTTACTTTAGCTCTTCCTTTATGATTATGTTTTATATTATTTGGATGAATCAATAATACACAACATATATTTGCTCATTTAGTACCTCAAGGAACTCCAGCAGTTTTAATACCTTTTATGGTTTGCATTGAAACAATTAGTAATGTAATTCGACCAGGTACTTTAGCTGTTCGATTAACAGCTAATATAATTGCTGGACATTTATTATTAACTCTTTTAGGTAATACAGGTCCTTCTATATCAACAATTTTATTAAGACTTTTAATTATTACACAAATTGCTTTATTAGTTCTTGAATCAGCTGTTGCTATAATTCAATCTTATGTATTTGCTGTTCTTAGAACCCTATATTCTAGTGAAGTAAACTAATGTCAACTCACTCAAACCACCCATTTCACTTAGTAGATTATAGTCCATGACCATTAACAGCTTCAATTGGAGCTATAACAACTGTCGCTGGAATAGTAAAGTGATTCCATCAATATGATGTTTCATTATTCTTATTAGGTAATATTATTACTATCTTAACTGTTTACCAATGATGACGAGATGTTTCTCGAGAAGGAACTTTTCAAGGTCTTCATACTGACGCAGTAACTACAGGTTTACGATGAGGAATAATTTTATTTATTTTATCAGAAGTTTTATTTTTTGTTTCATTCTTTTGAGCTTTTTTTCATAGTAGTCTTTCTCCATCAATTGAATTAGGAGCTATATGACCTCCTATAGGAATTACTCCATTTAATCCATTCCAAATTCCTTTATTAAATACAGTAATTTTATTAACTTCAGGAATTACTGTAACTTGAGCTCATCATAGTTTAATGGAAGGAAATCACTCCCAAACTACTCAAGGATTATTTTTTACAGTAATTTTAGGAATTTATTTTACTATTCTTCAAGCATACGAATATATTGAAGCTCCATTTACAATTGCTGACTCTGTTTATGGTTCAACATTTTTTATAGCAACAGGATTCCATGGAGTTCATGTTTTAATTGGAACTACTTTTTTATTAGTATGTTTAATTCGTCACTTAAACAATCATTTTTCTAAAAATCATCATTTTGGATTTGAAGCTGCTGCTTGATATTGACATTTTGTTGATATCGTTTGATTATTCCTTTATGTTTCAATTTACTGATGAGGAGGTTAATTAATTAATCTATATAGTATAAAAAGTATATTTGACTTCCAATCATATGGTCTATTATTAATAGTATAGATAATTTTATCAATTTTAACAATTAGTTCAATTATTTTATTAATTTCAATTGTAGTAATATTACTAGCCTCAATTCTTTCAAAAAAAACATTAGCTGATCGAGAAAAAGCATCCCCATTTGAATGTGGATTTGATCCAAAATCATCTTCTCGATTACCTTTTTCACTTCGATTTTTTTTAATTACAATTATTTTTCTTATTTTTGATGTAGAAATTGCTTTAATTCTTCCTATTATCTTAATTATTAAATTTTCTAATTTAATAATATGAACAATTACATCAATTATTTTTATTTTAATTTTATTACTAGGTCTTTATCATGAATGAAATCAAGGAATATTAAACTGATCAAATTAATTAGGGTTGTAGTTAATTATAACATTTGATTTGCATTCAAAAAGTATTGAAATTTCAATCTACCTTGAATATGAAGCGATTTATTGCAATTAGTTTCGACCTAATCTTAGGTAATTTTACCCTTATTCTTTAATTGAAGCCAAAAAGAGGCTTATCACTGTTAATGATAGAAATGAGATCAATACTCCAATTAAAGAAGTATGATGTTCAAGTAAAAGCTGCTAACTTTTTTCTTTTAATGGTTAAATTCCATTTATACTTCTTTATTTATATAGTTTAATAAAAACATTACATTTTCATTGTAAAATTAAAAATATTTTTTTTTATAAATTACTAAAAAAAATTCACTATATTCAAAGATTAAATTAATCTCCCTAACATCTTCAGTGTCATACTCTAAATATAAGCTATTTGAATATAAACAAATTATATACATATATAAAATTATAATTCAAAAAATAAAACTTAATAAATAAATCTTTAAATTATTATTTTGTAATATTTGATTTAATTGAGAATTTTTAACTAAATTTAAATACAATTGTTGACCTCCAAAATATTCTGATCAACCTTGATCAAATGATTTAACTACTATATTTCCAACAATTAAAGAATAATTAATAATTCCATAAGTAGAAATATAAGGTATAAACCACATAGAACCTAAAAAATAAGAAAAATTATAATTATTTAAAGCCTTATTATAAAAAAATAAAGAAACATTAGAAATTATATAACCTATAATACCCCCAACAATACAAACAAATAATGTTAATAATTTTAAATAAGAAGGAAGAACAACTACTATAGGAGTAGGAAAAATCAATCATCTTAACATTCTCCCACCAAAAATTCTTAAAATTAATAAACCTATTATACTTTTCAATATTACTCAACCTTCATCATTTAATATATTTAAAGAAGAAAAATTAGAATCACCAGTTATTGTATAATAAACTAACCGAAAAGAATAACATACAGTTAAACCTGTTGAAAAAAAATAAAGAAAAAAAGAAAATATATTAATATAAGATAAAGAAACTGTTTCTAAAATTAAATCCTTAGAATAAAATCCAGCTAAAAAAGGTATACCACATAAAGCTAAATTAGCTACATTAAAACAAGAAGAAGTTAATGGTATTATTAATCTTAAACTTCCCATTAATCGAATATCTTGAGAATTATTTATATTATGAATAATAGCCCCAGCACATATAAATAATAAAGCCTTAAATAAAGCATGAGTCAATAAATGAAAAAATGCTAACTTATAATAACCTATTGATAAAATTCTTATTATTAATCCTAATTGTCTTAAAGTAGATAAAGCAATAATTTTCTTTAAATCAAATTCATAATTAGCTCCTAACCCTGCTATAAATATTGTTAATCCAGATAATAATAATAATAAATTACCCAATCATGAACTTCTTAATAAAATATTAAATCGAATTAATAAATAAACACCAGCAGTTACCAAAGTTGAAGAATGAACTAAAGCTGAAACTGGCGTAGGAGCTGCTATAGCAGCTGGTAATCAAGAAGAAAAAGGAATTTGAGCTCTTTTAGTTATTGCAGCTAACATAACTAATCCTCCTACAATTATTATTTCTATATTACTTTTTATTACTTCTAAATAAAAAATATAATTTCAACTCCCATAATTTAATATTCAAGCAATAGCTAATAAAAGAGCAACATCACCAATTCGATTAGATAAAGCTGTTAATATACCAGCATTATAAGACTTAACATTTTGAAAATAAATTACTAAACAATATGAAACTAATCCTAAACCATCTCATCCTAATAAAATACTAATTAAATTAGGACTAATAATTAATAATATTATAGAAGTAACAAATATTAATACTAATATAATAAATCGATTAATTTTATAATCACTTTCTATATATTCCTTACTATAAAAAATAACTAATGAAGAAATTATTAAAACAAAAGATATAAAAATTAAACTTATTCAATCAAATAATAAAGTTATAACAATATTTATTGAATTCATCGAAACAACTTCCCACTCAATAAAAATTCTATAATCATTTATAATAAAAACAAGTCCTATAAAAAAGGAAAACAATCTAAAAAAAAATAATCTTACAAAACTAATTGTACAAATTGATATATATTTCACGGTTTAAAAAGAAAATCTCTTATCATTGACACCACAAATCAATATTTTTATTAAACTATTTAAACATAATCATAATATACATATATCACCCTTTAAAATTAACAAATTTAAAGGAAATCAATGTAAAAATAAAAGTAAAAATTCTCGAACAGAACCTCCTCTAAAAGAATAAATTCCAGAAAAAATTTTACCGTGTTGACTATAAGCATATAAATATAAAGTATAAGCAGCTCTAAAAAAAGACAATAATGATAATATAAATATAGAAACTCATGATCAACTAACAATTCTATTAATTAAAGAAATTTCTCCTAATAAATTTAAAGTAGGTGGAGCAGCTATATTAGCAGATCTTAATAAAAATCATCATAATGCTATAGAAGGTATAAAATTTAATATCCCCTTATTAATTAATAATCTTCGTCTTCCTGTTCGTTCATAAGAAATATTAGCCAAACAAAATAATCCTGAAGAACATAAACCATGAGCAATTATTAAAGTATAAGAACCACAAATTCCTATATAAGTTAAAGTTATTAATCCAGCTAATACAATTCCTATATGAGCAACTGAAGAATAAGCAATTAAAGCCTTTAAATCTGTTTGACGTAAACAAATTAATCTAACTAATACTCCCCCTACTAATCTAATTCTAATTCAAATAAAATTAAATTTTAATCCTATTAATTGTAAAAAAGGAAATACCCGTAATAATCCATAACCCCCTAACTTTAATATAATTCCAGCTAAAATTATTGAACCAGAAACAGGAGCTTCTACATGAGCCTTAGGTAATCATAAATGAACTAAAAATATAGGTATTTTTACTAAAAAAGCCATAACTAAAGAAAAATAAAGAATTTCATAATTAAATATATAATTATTTAATAAATAAAAATTTAAAGTTCCAGTAGCCTTATATAAATAAAAAATACCAACTAATATTGGTAAAGAAACTAATAAAGTATAAAATAATAAATATACCCCCGCTTGCAAACGTTCAGGTTGATAACCTCACCCTAAAATTAAAAACAAAGTAGGAATTAATCTACTTTCAAAAAATAAATAAAATATAAATAATCTCATTCTACTAAAAGTTAATACTAATAAAATTAATAATAAAATAATATTTAATAAAAATAAATTAGTATAATTTCTATACTTATAAATAGATTCACTAGCCATTAATATTAAAGATACAATTCATAATCTTAATAAAATTAATCCATAAGAAATTATATCACATCCAAATAAATAAGAAATTGATATAAAATAATTTCTATACATATTTATTAAAATAAAAACAAAACTTAATAAAAATAATAAACTTTGCACCATTCAATAAGTATTATATATTAAACACAACGGAAATAAAAACAAAATTCTAATAATAATTTTTAACATTGTAAAATATTAAATCTTTGAAAATAATCATTTCCATGAGTACGAATTATTGATACTAAAATTGAAAGACCTAATGCTCCTTCACATACACTAAAAGTTAAAAATATTATTCTAAAAAAATTTTCATAATTTAATATATTTAAATAAATAAATAATAAAAGAAATAATCTTAAAACAATATATTCTAATCTTAACAATATAGATAATAAATGCTTTCGATTAGAAACAAAAGTAAATACTCCTATAATAAATAAAATACTTGGTAAGCTTCAATTTAAAATTGCTATCATTAGTTTTAATAGTTTAACAAAAACATTGGTCTTGTAAATCAAAAATAAGATTATTTCTTTTAAAACTTCAAGAGAAAAGAAATTTCTTTATCATTAATCCCCAAAATTAATATTTTAATTAAACTACCTCTTGATATTATACAATGAATTTTATTAACTCTTTTAATTATTTTTAATTTTATTTTTATAAATATAAAACATCCATTAGCAATAGGATTAACTCTATTAATCCAAACTACATTAGTAACTTTAACATCAGGTCTTATAACTAAAAGATTTTGATTTTCATATATTTTATTTTTAGTATTCTTAGGAGGTATATTAGTTTTATTTATTTATGTAACTTCTTTAGCATCAAACGAAATATTTTCATTTTCAATTAAATTATTATTTATTTCATTAATAATATTTTCTGTAATAATAATTACATTATTTTTTATAGACAAAAATATTTTACTACAATACCAAAATTTAGAAATTAAATCTATTTATGATATAAATTCTTACTTAATAGAAAATTCTTTATCTCTTAATAAATTATATAATTATCCAACTAATTTATTAACAATTTTATTAATAAATTACTTATTAATTACATTAATTGCTGTAGTTAAAATTACTAAATTATTTAAGGGTCCTCTTCGACCAATATTTAACTAATGAACAAACCTTTACGAATCAAACACCCAATCTTTAGAATTGCTAATAGTGCTTTAGTAGATTTACCAGCACCTATTAATATTTCAGCTTGATGAAATTTTGGATCTTTATTATTTTTATGTTTAATAATTCAAATTTTAACTGGTTTATTTTTAGCAATACATTATACTGCAGATATTAATTTAGCTTTTAATAGAGTTAATCATATTTGTCGAGATGTAAATTATGGATGATTACTACGAACTATACATGCTAATGGTGCATCATTTTTCTTTATTTGTATTTATTTACATGTAGGACGAGGAATTTATTACGGATCATACTTATTTACTCCAACTTGATTAGTAGGAGTAATTATCTTATTTTTAGTTATAGGAACAGCATTTATAGGATATGTTTTACCATGAGGTCAAATATCTTTTTGAGGAGCTACAGTTATTACTAATTTATTATCAGCCATTCCTTACCTAGGTATTGATTTAGTTCAATGAGTATGAGGAGGATTTGCTGTAGATAATGCTACATTAACTCGATTTTTTACATTCCATTTCATTTTACCATTCATTGTATTAGCTGCAACATTAATTCACATTTTATTTTTACATGAAACTGGRTCAAATAACCCTATAGGATTAAATTCTAATATTGATAAAATTCCATTCCACCCATACTTCACTTTCAAGGATATTGTAGGATTTATCGTCATAACAATAATTTTACTTCTATTAGTATTAATTAATCCTTACCTTTTAGGAGATCCTGATAATTTTATTCCTGCTAATCCATTAGTAACACCAGTTCATATTCAACCAGAATGATATTTCTTATTTGCTTATGCTATTTTACGTTCAATTCCTAATAAATTAGGAGGAGTAATTGCTCTAGTTCTTTCTATTGCAATTTTAGCTATTTTACCATTTTATCATTTAAGAAAATTCCGAGGAATTCAATTTTACCCTATTAATCAAATTTTATTTTGAGTAATAGTAGTAACAGTAATCTTATTAACATGAATTGGAGCTCGACCAGTTGAAGAACCTTATGTTTTAGTAGGACAAATTTTAACTGTAGTTTACTTTGCATATTTCATATTTAATCCTTTAATTATTAAATGATGAGATAATTTATTAAATTAGTTAATGAGCTTGAAATAAGCATATGTTTTGAAAACATAAGATAGAAATCAAATTTTCTATTAACTTTACTAAAATTAATTCATTAAATTAAATAAAATAAAAAAATCTTAAACCCTACAAAAAATAATAAAAAATTTAATGAAAAAGGTAAAAAACTCTTTCAAGCTAAATATATTAATTTATCATATCGAAATCGAGGTAATGTTCCACGAACTCAAATAAATATAAAAGAAACAAATGTTAACTTAACATAAAAAAATACATGAAAAACATCACTTCCCAAAAATATTACACAAAATAATATTCTTATAAACAAAATACTTGCATATTCTGCTAAAAAAATTAAAGCAAATCCTCCTCTTCTATATTCTACATTAAATCCAGAAACTAATTCTGATTCCCCTTCAGCAAAATCAAAAGGAGTTCGATTAGTTTCAGCTAAAGAAATTCTAAATCATACTAAAGCTATAGGAAATATAATAAATAAAAATCAAATAAATATTTGATACTTATAAAATATTAACATATTATAACCCCCAATTAAAAAAATAAAACTTAATAATACTAAAGCTAATCTAACTTCATAAGAAATAGTTTGAGCAACAGCTCGTAAACCTCCTAATAAAGCATAATTTGAATTTGAAGATCAACCTGCAATTATTACTGTATAAACACCTAAACTTGTACAACAAAGAAAAAATAACAACCCTAAATTAAACGAAAAAAGTTTAACAAATATAGGTATACATATCCAAACCAATAAAGACAAAAATAATGAAAAAATTGGTGAAAAATAATAAGAAATATAATTAGACAATAAAGGATAAGTTTGTTCCTTAGTAAATAATTTAATTGCATCACAAAAAGGCTGAGGAATTCCTGCAATTCCAACCTTATTAGGTCCCTTACGAATTTGAATATATCCTAAAACCTTTCGTTCTAAAAGAGTTAAAAATGCTACTCTTACTAATACAAAAATAATTAATAATAATCTTCCAATAATAAATAATAAATTTTCTATAAAAAACAAGTACTATTTGTAATAAAAATTACATAAATAAATTCTAAATTTATTGCACTAATCTGCCAAAATAGTAATTATATTAATTATATTCAATATAAAAATAATAATTTATCAAATATTAGGTCCTTTCGTACTGAAATATTTTCATTTTTTAAAGATAGAAACCAACCTGGCTTACGCCGGTTTGAACTCAGATCATGTAAGAATTTAAAAGTCGAACAGACTTAAAATTTAAGCGGCTACACCTAAAATTATATCTTAATCCAACATCGAGGTCGCAATCTTTTTTATCGATATGAACTCTCCAAAAAAATTACGCTGTTATCCCTAAAGTAACTTGTTTTTTTAATCGCTAATAACGGATCAATTATTCATAAATTAATGATTTAAACAATTAAAAGTTTATTAAATTTTAATATCACCCCAATAAAATATAATCTATTATTATAATAAAAAGAATCTAAAAAATTATAATAATATAAATATAAAGATTTATAGGGTCTTCTCGTCTTTTAAATAAATTTTAGCTTTTTGACTAAAAAATAAAATTCTATTATAAATTTTCATGAAACAGTTAATATCTCGTCCAACCATTCATACCAGCCTTCAATTAAAAGACTAATGATTATGCTACCTTTGCACAGTTAGTATACTGCGGCCATTTAAAATGTTTCAGTGGGCAGGTCAGACTTTAAAAAAAAATCAAAAAGACATGTTTTTGTTAAACAGGCGAACATTATTTTTGCCGAGTTCTTTATAAAAACTTTTCATTTATATTTATTTATACATTTTAATATACTAATTTTATCATAATTTTTTCATTTTAATTATTAAAATGAATACTTTAATAAAAATTTAAAATTTTAATAAATAATAATTATTATAAAATAAATTATAACACTTTTATTAATAATAGCTATTTCTAAGCTTATATTTATTAACATATTTATTTATTTTTAAAAATTTATTTTACAGCTTATCCCATAAAATATTAAAATTAAATATTTATTTAATTAATTTATTTAATTAAATAATATAAAATTTCTAAATTAAATTTATTTCTTAAAGAACTAGATACCTTTAAAAACGAATAACATTTCATTTCTAATATATTATTAAAAATAATTTTGCCACATTAACTTTCATAATATATTAACTCTTTTAAAATCGAGAAAATTATTTTAAATAATTTTTATTTGATAAACCCTGATACACAAGGTACAATAAATTAAATTTTCTTTTAAAATAAAAATTTTTCAAATTATTTCAATTTTCTTTCACAATACTATTACACTATAATTAATATTATTTTTTCTTTATTAAATACTAAAACAATTCAATTTATAATTATTTTTAATAATTTAAAATATAAAAAAAAATTTATTAATAAATAAAATCTAATCAATTTATATTGATTTGCACAAAAATCTTTTCAATGTAAATGAAATACTTTACTAAATAAGCTTTAAATTGCATTCTAGGTACACTTTCCAGTACATCTACTATGTTACGACTTATCTTACCTTAGTAGTAAGAGTGACGGGCGATGTGTGCATATTTTAGAGCTAAAATCAAATTATTAATCTTTATAATTTTACTATCAAATCCACCTTCAATAAATATTTCAAATTTATATCCGTTTAAATAAATTTATTGTAACCCATTTCTACTTAAATATTAGCTACACCTTGATCTGATATATTTTCTTTTAAAAAATTTTGAAAATTAACATTCTTATAAAATATTCTAATAACGACGGTATATAAACTGATTACAAACTTAAGTAAGGTCCATCGTGGATTATCGATTACAGAACAGGTTCCTCTGAATAGACTAAAATACCGCCAAATTTTTTAAGTTTCAAGAACATAACTACTACTACCTTAGTTTTTTAATTTACATTTTAAATGATAGGGTATCTAATCCTAGTTTATTACTAAAATTTTCAAGCTTCAATTATTCTAATAAAAAAATTTATAAATTTAAAATTTCACCTAATAAATTTATTTTTATTTTATAAATAAACAATTTAACTTCAACTAAAAAAAATTTATTTGCATTATTCGTATAACCGCGRCTGCTGGCACAAATTTAGCCAATACTCTTTAGTATTACTATTTCTAAGTTTCCTTAATTAATAATATTAATTACTGCGGATAAAAAAAAATTATTTATTATTAAAATAAATAAATATTCATATAAAAATTTACATATAAATTAAACTAATAATAAATTTACAAGCCAAAATAAAACTTTATAC